CAACAAATACTTCTTTTCTTACTTTATCCATAGGTCGTCGACTCAGCCTTGTAAAAAGGCGGGGTGCCTATGCGGATTTTTCCAGTAAATGGTTCAAATCTATTTTCTCCATATTTTATCCCTATGAGTGCTCTATATCGGATAAATTTCCAACTACTTTTTTGACACTATCTGCATACTTAGTGGTAGAAAGAGTACCGTGTTGGGCCTCGACTTCAAACATTTTTGCCTTAACCATGCATGTTAATAGTCCCGCATTCTTGGTTGATAGAAAATCAAAGTTGAATTACCAATAAGTCACGAAATGCTATGGTTCGTACATATGATTTATTAATTTATTCAGAAGTAATTCGCGAGATCGGGCGCCTTTCTTTTTTCTTTCCTGGGTATAAAGAAAAACAAAAGAAAGTGCAGTTGGTTGGATCCAACCTATTTTTGAAATAAACAACTCGCACACACTCCCTTTCCAAAAAAGATCAATACACCAAGTACTACACTTAGATTTATTGGATTTGTTGCAAAAATATCGGTATTTAACCCGAAACTCCCGGCGGCTGGCGAGTAACCCAATAAAACGAAAGAATCGGTTACATTTTTCATAGGATCTCCTCTTATAAATAGGACTATAACAAAATCAAACAGAATTCGTTTTGTATCACTTCATCCCTTTTTGGATTGATTTTTTTTTTTATTTCCTTATTGATTTGTAACTAGAGTGTATTATGTAATTTGAATAGAATATAGAATTGGGAAATTTTTGATTATTATTTCAATTCAATGGGCGTTCCAAATAAGAAAAAAGAAAATGACTTAGGATTTTTAGAATTTGGCCCAGCTTTCGTGTCAATTGTGCAATCCCTCCTTTGTTTTTGTTGCTGCAACGCTTTCTAAAAACCAATCAAAAAGGGTTCAATTAGACTAAGAGCGGGAAAGAAGAAAGCGGCAAGTTCACAGCAAGAAAATCAGAAAAAAACTTTTTAATTGATAGGATTAAACAAATGGATAGGATTAAACAAAGGGATTCGCAAATAAAAGTGCTAATGCCACGACCAATCCATAAATTGTTAAAGCTTCCATAAAAGCCAGACTAAGCAATAAAGTACCTCGTATTTTACCCTCTGCCTCTGGTTGTCTCGCGATCCCTTCGACGGCTTGACCCGCAGCAGTACCTTGACCAACTCCGGGTCCAATAGAAGCAAGTCCTACAGCCAATCCAGCAGCAATAACAGAAGCAGCAGAAATCAATGGATTCATGATAAGTGCCTCGCACCAAACTCAAGAATGGTTAATGATACAACCCACCAATGAATTCTGACTTATGCTTAGGATCGATTGCTAAGATCTATAGGATTGAAGTCACTCAAAACTTCGTATTGAAGGAATACTAGGATTGAACCAGCAGAACGACTTCGAGATCTCGTTTTTAGTTCCTATCCGTGGAGTTTTTATCAATCTCAATGCATCTGACTCTCGTTCTTGCATTTCTTTGTTTCGAACCATGCTTTCATTCAATTCTCCACCCTTTCGTTTTCTTCTATATGCTTGATTTCATCTGTGTATTTATTCGTCACAGACGAAACGGAAGGACTTCTAGTGGAATCCTCATTGAAATTCCCAGTGGGATAGGAAATCAAATGGATGGGTGGTTCATAGAAAATCAGTCAATATCTACCATATACATTTGTTTCATAGTGTAAACCAACTATTCACACCTTAGATTCATCCGGATTCTAGAATCCTTCTTTGAACCTCCACAAGAGCTGTCTTCTAGCCATTCAAAATATTATCTATATAACTACCCTAAACCCCCTTTTTTTAGAAATCATAATGTTGTAATTCACTGAACAAATAGAAATAGAAGATTCATTGGGAGTATGGCATAAATGGGCCAGAACCTGGGGGAAAAAGATCTTTTCTTTTCCTTTTTGTTTTTTCCAAAGCATATCGGAATCTTTTTTGCTACTATTCTAGATCATATATAACGTATTTCTATCCCCCACTAGCTTATCTCGCAATAGCTTATCTCGAGCCACCCATACATATTACATAGGGATAAGCGAAACAAAGGCTAAAGCTCTTTTCAAAGCGAGTCAATGATGACCCTCCATGGACTCGCCTATATAAGCCGCAGCTAAAGTTGCAAAAATAAGAGCTTGAATACCACTTGTAAATAATCCAAGGAACATGACAGGTATAGGAACCACTGAAGGTACTAAAGAAACAAGAACAAGAACTACTAATTCATCAGCCAATATATTCCCGAAAAGTCGAAAACTAAGTGATAGGGGTTTTGTGAAATCTTCTAGGATGTTAATTGGTAGGAGGATTGGCGTTGGTTGAATGTATTTACCGAAATAACCCAAGCCTTTTTTGGTAAGACCCGCATAGAAATAGGCCACAGATGTGGGTAAAGCTAAAGCAACAGTAGTATTTATATCATTCGTGGGTGCGGCTAACTCTCCCTGGGGTAGCTCTATTATTTTCCGAGGTAAAAGAGCCCCTGACCAGTTAGAAACAAAAATAAATAGGAACATAGTTCCAATAAAAGGAACCCAAGGACCATATTCTTCTCCAATCTGAGTTTTGCTCAAGTCTCGAATAAATTCAAGGACATATTCGAAGAAATTTTGACCGTCAGTCGGAATGGTTTGTGGATTTCGAACAGCTATAGTGGTTGAACCTACTAAGATAGCAATTACGACCCAAGAAGTAATAAGCACTTGGGCATGGACTTGGAAACTACCTATTTGCCAATAGAAATGCTGGCCTACTTCCACACCGGATAGATCGTATAACCCTTTTAGGGTGTTGATGGAACATGGTAGAACATTCATATTGCCCTCTGACAGAAGTAGAACTAAAAAAGGAATTATTTTGATTCCATTATCTCTTTCTCGACTCGCCTACTTGAAGCGTGTATTTCAGATACCAAGGAATCCTCGAAAATCCCCATGGATTTTTCTCTCGTTTTTTTTTTTTAGATTCAGGAAAAGGAACCAATTCCATAAACCCATACATTTCCCGAAGTCATTGACTTCTCTTATTATTAATCAACGATTTGTTATAGAGCTAGGATTTGTTATAGCGCTAGAACGGCCCTCACAAATTGCCGAGACTAATTTGTTAAGAATGAATCGAATTGAACCTATAGAGTCATCATTGCTTGGAATCGGAAGATCTGCAAGATCCGGGTCACAATTTGTATCGATTAAACAAATCGTTGGAATTCCTAAAATGACACATTCGCGAAGAGCCTTATAGCCGTCTTGCTGATCAACGACGATTACAATATCAGGCAATTCCGTCATATATTTGATCCCACCCAGATAGGTTTGCAAGTGATATAATTGTCTCTTCAAGATTGCTGCATCTCTTTTCGGAAGACGGTTGAGTCTTCCCGTCTTTTGTGCCGCTCTCAAATTGCGGAATCTGTGAAGTCTCCTTTCTGTAGTGGACCAATTCGTTGACATCCCACCGAGCCATTTTTTATTAACATAATGACACCGAGCCCTTGTTGCAGCCGATGCGACTGAATTAACTGCTCTTTTTTTGGTACCAACTATTAAGAATTGTTTTCCCGTACTCGCTGCATCAAAAACTAAATTACAAGCTTCTGATAAAAAACGAGCAGTTCGAGTAAGATTTGTAATATGCATCCCTCTACGCTCTCCAGAGATGTAAGGTGCCATGCTAGGATTCCATTTCTTAGTCTTATGCCCAAAATGAACTCCTGCTTCCATCATCTCTTCCAAATTGATGTTCCAATATCTTCTTGTCATTTATTTCCTCTTTTTTTTTTTTTTTTTAGAGACAAGGTGCCCTAAATAAAGAATTGTTCCGACGGAACCTTCTACCGGAGATTGACCGTTGATACACGGGCCAAGCCATTAATTCCTTTCTATTCGTTATTATCTTTTTTACCAAATCGAATAACCGGACTAGATAGTGAACGTAAAGTTAAAAGGATGAATTTGCTCTTAGAAATCATGAAATCCCGCAAATTAGGATGGATCATGGACTTTCTTTGGGATGCAAGAATCAAATAATTCTCTGTGTTGGAATAAAATATCTCTTATTTCCCCCCCGAATAGATTTTTCTTTTTCATTTCCAAAGGAATGTTGCTGCGTTGCCTTGAACGGTACACAAATCCTTTGAATCCGGTACCAACAGGTATCATACCTCCCAGAACAACGTTCTCTTTCAGGCCTTTCAACCAATCGATACGACCTCGTAGAGCGGCTTTTGCTAAAACCCGAGCAGTCTCTTGAAAACTTGCCTCGGATATGAAACTTTGAGTATTCAGAGACGCCCTCGTTATTCCCAATAGGACAACTCGATAACAGATCGCTTCGTCCAAAGCGCGCGCTGTTCGTTCCGCCCGCAACAATCCTATGAGTTCTCCCGGTGAAAAAACATTAGACATTCCATCTTCTGAAACCAACACTTTTGATGTTATTTGACGCACAATAATTTCTATATGCCTATTATGGATTTGCACCCCCTGGGATCGATAAACCTTTTGAATCTTATTAACCAAAGAGATACGGCTTTGTGCTATGGTTAACTCAGCGCCAATCAAGAATCCCCAAGGAATTCCAAGAATTCTTGTTAGACATTCGTTCCAACCTTCCACCCTCTCTTCTAGGTTCATTGAGATTGAATCAATCGAACGCACTTCTAACACTTGTTCTACTTTTGGAAGACCTTGCGTTATATCACTCGATCTCGATTTTTCATAGATAAATGTAACTACGGTATCTCCTTCGTAAAGGATTGCCCCATAATGGCCATGAACGGTGGCTCCTGGAGTAGCCAAATAGGGCTTAGCGGATCTTATTACTAAAGAGTCAACATGAACAATTATAACCTGCCCAGATTTGAGGCGCGGTCCATATTTGGATATACATACATTTTCACAAATCAACTGCCCAAGGCGAATGATTCTGGATGTCTCTTCACAATAGTCGGGCTGGAGCGAATCCCAATTCAAATTGAATGGATTCAAAATCATGTTACTGCATGGATTGGGATTCGAAAGTTTCCCACTTTCATCCATTAAATAATAGTTAAGTACTTGGAAAGTCTGGTTCAAATTCTCAAGGATAAAATATTTATTTACTACGATCTGATTCTGAGTTATTAATTGGTAAGATGGAGAAAAATTCGCAATTTTAGGCACAATCCCTAAAGGACCCGACGAATTCCTAATTGGAATTCGGAGATCCCTTTTCCTTTGACTTTTCATTGATTCTTTTCTCACATTGTTGTTAGATTTCAAACCGTTGAATGGCCCCATTCGAAAACAATTAGATGATGACAAAATGATCAAAGACTGGCATTCCTTATTTCGACTCAACAATGTACAACTAGTTCCTTGATGTTGGGTAAGTGATTGTTGAATCCTTCCCTTGGAAGAAAAAGGTTTGAGATTCATACAAGCTACTCCATTATCGAGGATCAATCCCGTCCCTGCCGGATCATTCCTTTTTCTGTTATACGTAGACTTCACTAAGTCCATTCGTAGGAAATTTCGAATCAGATCATTGACTCTTACTTCAACAAAGGAAGCATGAACCTCCTCTCTAGACGAACCCTTTTTGTCTTGGGCCCAATTCAAAACTAAACAAGTTCGAACTGATTGAATACTTGTGTGAGAAATTCCTCGAATTGTTTTGTCATTTTCATAAAGGAGATACTTGACAACTCTAAGTTGCAAACTCTCCCTTTCCTGCAAGAGATCGTGGGGGAAAAGCGTTGCTAAATAAATCTCGTCTTCTCTTTCATCTGGGCCTACGGGTCGAACCAATACAAAAGACTTTTTCTTGATAGGTGTGATCTGTTGGACATAGATCCCTTTTTTCCATTTTTTTTTAGCCTTTTTTTTTCCCGTGACTGGTAGTATTAAGATGCCACTATGCCCAGATATCTTATCTGTCTCTCCAGGAAAATGGATCTCTCCAGAAAAGATTTTCAGTTCAATCTCCCCCTTTTTTTTCTCTACTCGAACCAATCCGCCTACCTGGCTTCTTATATTGAAAGTAATTCGGGTATCGACTCCAACAATACTATTGTTCCGCACCATTATGGAAGAGGATTCGGGTAATCTATGTACTTCCTTGGGAATGAAAACTTCTTTCTTTTGGTATTTTTGCCTAAATTTTTTGGCTCTTGGAGACTCAATCAAATCCTCTTTTTTGACGATGGAATGCGTCTCTCTAGTCCCAGTCCCATTTTGAGTACTTCCCAAACTGTTTCTTCTGTATTGGGGATCATCAAAATAAGCAAGAATATTCTTTCTACGGAAAATGCCATTTATGGGTATTTCCATCGAGATACCTGAACGAGGTATTAGTTCTCTCTCTCGTTCTTGATTAGATTGGAATGGGATGATGCATCTATTTCTTCGCCTCTTTGACAATAAATCAGAATTTTCGTGGAGAATGGCAGGATAGATGAAATTAGAATGACCATTGCATAGGGTTTGATCAGGTCCTGAATAATCAAGAACCCTTCGTACACTTTTACCGGAAGGCCCCGCACTAAACAAATTATATCTCACTTGATCATTAGTCAATGAGAAGCTAGACGTATATCTTCGTTCAGCAGAAAGAGAACGGACATTCATTTGATCTTGATTCTTGTGGAGTGACAAAGGGACTCTACCGGATCTGCGCAGACCCCCTGATAATATCCATAAATGACTTGTTTTTGGTAAGAGATGAACATTCCCATATGTGGATTCAGGTGCATGATAGACATCCTTACTCCAGTGCATTTCTCCCTCTAAGTCAGAATAAATATGTTTTCGAACCTTCTCTTTCAAATTCAAGGTGGATGTTCCCGCGCGCATTTCCGCAATCACTTGTTCGGATTCTACATATTGATCATTTTGAACTAAAAGAAAACTTTTTGGTGGAATATTCACATTATGTATAATATCCTGACTCTCAATAGTGACAGCCAGGTCTAGATAACATAGAAAAGCAGGATGTCCATGACGTGTACGTGTGGGATGAACTAAATCCTCGTTGAATTTTATTTTTCCATTAGAGGGGGCTCGTATATGTTCGGCAGTACCACCTGTGAACACTCCACCGGTATGAAAAGTTCTTAATGTTAGTTGAGTCCCTGGTTCCCCAATAGATTGACCCGCAATAATACCTACGGCTTCTCCCAATTCGACCAGGTCGCCATGAGTGGGACTTCGACCATAGCATAATCGGCAGATCCAAGATGTACTCCTGCAAGTGAAGGGGGTTCGAATCGATATTGGTTGTGCTCGAAAGGTTATGAGTCGTTTGACAAGTCCCATCCCAATATCTTGATTTCGAATGGCGATGCATCGCGAACCCATATAGATATTGTCCGCTAATACACGACCCATTAATGTTTGGATCAAAAGTCTTTCTGTCATCATCCCCTCTCGAGGATTCACAGAAATACCCCGGATGGTGCCACAATCTGTTCTACGTACAATAATGTGTTGAACTACTTCAACAAGTCTGCGCGTGAGGTATCCAGCATCTGAGGTTCGTATAGCAGTATCCACAACTCCCTTGCGGGCTCCGTAGCAGGAAATTATATATTCCGTTAAAGAGAGTCCTTCGCGTAAATTGCTTTGAATGGGTAAATCAATCATTTGTCCTTGGGGATCTGACATTAATCCTCGCATACCTACTAATTGGTGTACCTGAGATGCATTTCCCCTAGCTCCCGAAAAGGACATTATATGGACCGGATTCAAAGGATCAGTCATCCGAAAATTCGGATTCATTTCTTGTCGCAAATACTCACTTGTAGCATACCATATCTCAATGGATTGACGTAATTTTTCTACCGCGTGTACATTCCCATACTGATAGTGTTTTTCCAAAATCAAACTTTGTTGTTCAGCGTCTTGGACTAGCCATCCTTTCGAAGGTATTGTTAAAAGATCATCAATTCCTAATGAAATGGATGTAGCAGTGGCGTGCTGGAAACCCAAAGTCTTTACTTGATCCAGGATGTGTGATGTGTATGCCATTCCAAAGTGATCTATGAATCTGCTAATAAGTCGTTTTATCGCAGTTCCATCTATCGCTTTATTGTGAAAAACCAGATCGGCTCTTTCTACCATAAGTACCTCCATATTCCACTAATGTAGGATTCGACCAACAATACAATAGGTTTGAGTCAGTGATTTGAAGACTTCCTTTCCTCGATCTTGAGTTGCGTAGAAATTCAGGAATTAGAATCCTAGTTGACTCGGAGAGACCCGAATTCCCACGGGTATCATAGAATTACTTAGCTTAGGTCCCCTATGAGCAGGCCCGGCAAAATCCTTGTATGGCTTCTTCGATTTCTCGATAAAAAGAAATATGGCCAACAGTGGTCCGAATGTAAATACAAGGGATTTCTTTTTTTACACTTCTTACTATTAGATAGTGACCAAAAATCTCATGATAGGTACCAAAAGATTCATATTGCACTTCGATGGGAACTTCTTTTGATGCAATAATACGTTGATCGAGTCGCCACCGGAGCCACAAAGGACTCTCTAATTTGATTCGTTTCTGCCGATAAGCCCCAAGTGCATCATAGGAACCAAAAAAATAGGGCTCTTTTTCTTTTGTATACTTATAGTTATTCTCGTCTATTTTCTCGTTTTGATAGTTTATGCGATTCCATGGATTATACCTATTTGCACAAATACCTCGACGATTCCCGATCGTTAATACATAGAGTCCCATAAGCATATCTTGAGTTGGTATGGAAATGGGATCTCCGATAGCTGGAGACAAGAGATTCATATGAGAAAACATAAGTAAACGTGCCTCTGCTTGAGCCTCCAATGATAAAGGGACATGAACAGCCATTTGATCCCCATCAAAGTCTGCATTGAATCCCTTACGAACTAATGGATGTAAACAAATAGCACGCCCTTCCACTAAAATAGGTTGGAATGCCTGGATGCCTAATCTATGCAAAGTGGGTGCTCTATTCAGCAATACAGGGTGCCCCTGCATAACTTCTTGAAGTATTTCCCATACAATTGGTTCTTTTTCCCGAATTTGACTTTTCGCAACTCCTAGGTTGGAAGCAACGTGGTGTCTGAGTAGACCACGAATTACAAATGTCTGGAAAAGCTCTATTGCTATTTCGCGAGGCAATCCACATCTATGTAATGAAAGCGAAGGGCCCACGACAATGACGGAACGGCCCGAATAATCGACCCGTTTCCCAAGCAACGTCTCGCGAAATCTTCCCTCTTTACCTTCAATTATATCCGAAAACGACTTGTAAACTTTATTATGACCGTCCTTCATTGGCTGTCCGCGGAGCCCATTATCAAGAAGTGTATCCACAGCTTCCTGCACTAATTTCTCCTGACACATTATTGAGTCCCCTGGCGTAGATCTTTTTAATAGATTGGTAAGAGTAATATTCCGATAGATAACTCTTCTATAGAGTTCATTAATATCCGAACTCATGAGTTTCCCCCCATCTATCTGAATGATCGGTCTCAATTCGGGAGGGAGCACTGGTAATAGGCACAAAACCATCCGTTCTGGTTCTACATTTGTTTGAAGAAAATGCTTAGCTAATTGCATGCGTCTAACCAAAAAATCCTTTCTTCTTCTAATTTTTCGATCTTCCCATTCATTACCGGTGGTTCCTTTTTCCCCTAGATCTTTCCATTCTACCAATGAATAATCTATAATAAGTCGCAAATCCGGATCGGCTAATTGTTCTCTGATAACACTAGCTCCAGTAGAGATTTCTCGATTTCGAAAGGTATTGAAGCCTTGAGTAGTAAAAAAAAGTGGGATGCTGTATTTCCGAGATTGAATTTCATTTTCGAATGAGCCTCGTAATCGTAAGAAAGTAGGTTTTTTAGCTACGACCCTAGCAAAAGAAAAATTGGGATAGGTTCCTATAGGATTTCCCCCCTTCAAAATCGGACGTGAAGGTTTCCTCTCATCCGGCTCAAGTAGTTACACCAAATAAAGAAGGGTGTTCTTGTTCTCAAATTATGTTCTCGAAAACCCCCAACCAAACAAGGGTCTACCCCTTACTCAAGTTCCCAGTCAGGACCAACCAACATTTCATTGATTCATTCTTCCTTTTATTTTATTTAGATCTTTGATTTCTATTTTTTGAATTCCTTATTCAACTAGGGCCTAAATGAAATGTGGAATTCTTGAGTAGTCTACTTCCCTTCCAATGATGAATCCCCCTCAAATCAAAGAAAAAGAATTCCTTGGAACTCATACGGGATTTACTTGTCTATGTATCGTTCGATTCGATCTTTTAGGTCCCTACTTCACCTCGACGGTTATGACATGATGTCCTTAAGGCCTATATGCGATGAATAGATCCCTGTAACCATGTCATCGTTGCTTACTTGAACAGATTCTAACAGAAATGGAATGGTGAATTCCACGAAAGAAGTCTTTTTCACGAGGTACAACCAGCAATTCCTAGGTATCGGTTACGGAATCGACCATAGATCAATTCCCTTTTATTTGGGAGTATTAAATACACCCATAATAACTCTGAGCTTCATGGTACTCCTCCCAAGAGACATGTCAGAATCAGGGCATCCCAATCGGATTGAATGGGATGACAGTTTTTCATTCCCAATCTGTAAAATCAGAATTTTGATCAAATCACACATCGCAGTATACTAGGCCTTCTAATTTTTTAAGAGGTTTATCTAAAAGATTCGCGATATAACTAGGAAGACGTTTCAAATACCATACATGAGTTACCGGGCATGCCAGCTTTATGTAGCCCATTTGAGATCTTCGTATCCGAGAATCCACAAATTGGACTCCGCATTGGTCACAAAATTTTGGGTCTTCTTTTTCATCGCCGATGACTCGATAATTTCCACAAGCACAAATTCCACTCTTTATAGGCCCAAAAATTCTTTCACAAAACAAGCCATCTTTTTCCGGTTTAGTGGTTTTGTAATGAAAAGTAGAGGGTTTTGTTACCTCTCCAACTATCTCTCCATTAGGTAGGGTTTTCTTGGCCCAAGCACTTATTTGTTCCGGGGAAACTGATCCAATTCGAAGTTGTTGATGTTTATATCGGTCGATCATAGAATAAAATTTTTAATTCATTTTCATTTCGATCAAGCTTCCTTCCTATTAATCTGGAAATTCTTCTCAGATACAAGGAAATGATTCAATTCCAGAGCCAAAGATCGTAGTTCTCGAACGAGCAATCGAAAGGATTCTGGAGCATCCTCAGGTTTCGGTAATGCTCCTCCAATGATTGTAGTCCCAAGGACTTCCTGCCGAGCTCTAATATGATCAGATTTATAAGTAAGCATCTCTTGTAAAATATGAGCAACGCCAAATCCCTCTAGGGCCCAAACTTCCATTTCGCCTACCCGCTGTCCGCCTTGCTTGGCCCTTCCTCTAAGCGGTTGTTGTGTAACAAGCGCATAATGCCCACTGGAACGCCCATGGATTTTATCATCAACTTGATGAATTAATTTCAGGATATAGGGCTTTCCTATGATAACAGGTTGCTCAAAAGGATCTCCCGTTCTTCCATCAAATAGTCTGCTTTTTCCCGGATACTCGGGTTCAAATACCCATGGATTCGCTGTCTGCTTACTGGCTTCGTATAATTCCGAAAACACTAGTTTTCTCGAAGCCCCTTGCTCATATCTCTCATCAAAGGGCGCTATTCGATAATGCCTGTCTAGCAGATCTCCTGCTAACCCGAGCGAGCATTCAAATATCTGTCCTACATTCATTCGTGACGGGACTCCTAATGGGTTGAAGACCATATCAACCGGTGTTCCATCTTGCAAATAAGGCATATCTTGTCTAGGCAAAATTTTTGAAATGATACCCTTATTCCCATGTCTTCCAGCGACTTTATCCCCTACTTTGATTTCACGTTTTTGTGAAATATATACACGAATCATTTCTGGACGATAACTGGAATCCCCCTTTTTCTGGATCCATCTCACATCAATAACTCGACCTCTGCCACCTATAGGTAGTTTTAGACAAGTTTCCTTTGCAGTGGATACCTGAATGCCAAGTATGGCTCGTAATAATCTATCTTCCGGGGCACACGAAGATTCTTGCATCATCTGAGGCGTTAATTTACCTATTAAAATATCGCCCGTTTCTACCCACGATCCGAGCATCACAATTCCATTTCTGTCTAAATGGCGGAGTAAATGCGCTTCTAAATGTGGTATTTCATTAGTGATTCTTTCAGGACCTTGGCTTGTCACATGAGTCTGAATTTCATATTTCCGTATGTGAAAAGAAGTGTAAATCTCTCCATATACCAGACGTTCACTAATGAGTACCGCGTCTTCAAAATTGTAGCCTTCCCATGGCATATAGGCTACTAATATGTTTTTTCCCAAAGCGAGTTCGCCACCAACTGTAGCAACACCATCCGCTAAAATTTGCCCCTTTTTAATGCAGTTCCCCCGCTGAACCTGGGATTTTTGATGCATACAAGTATTTTTATTAGAACGTTGATACATAAGCAATGGAATGTTTCGAGTGTCCCCATGACTTGAGAAAATGATCTTATCGCTATCGGTATAAAGGATCTTTCCCTCGTGTTCGGCTATCGCAGAAACCCCCGAATCGAGAGCCACTTGGCGTTCCAACCCAGTTCCAACAATGCACTTCTCGGACCGAGAAAGCGGAACTGCTTGACGTTGCATATTTGAACTCATTAAAGCCCGATTCGCATCATTGTGCTCGATAAAAGGAATGAGGGAAGCTCCAATCGAAAAATATTTGAAGGGAAAAATGCTTCGAAGATGAATCTGTTCCCATGCGATAGTCAGGTATTCTTGACGGTATCGAGCTGGAACAACTTGTTCTTCCTGAATGCCCGGATTCAACGCCAAAGAAGTTCCTGTGGATACCATAGAGTATTCATCTATACTTGATGATAAATAAACTACCCGCGCCTCTTTGGGTCTTTCAGAAATTTTTAAAAATGGGCTTTCTAGAGACCCCCCGTGGCCAATCCTAGCATGAATCGCTAAGGATCCAATAAGTCCAACATTGATTCCTTCAGACGTGTCAATTGGGCAAATCCGTCCATAGTAACTAGGGTGGATATCTCGTATACGAAAACTTGCCGTTCGCCCTGTCAATCCTCCAGGACCCAAATAACTCAATTTTCGCCCATGAACGATTTGTGTCAATGGATTAGTTTGATCCAAAACATGAGATAAGGGATGGAGGCCGAAAAACGATTCATAAGTGGTTGTTAATGAAGTTGAAGTTACCAAATTACGAGGAGTCGGTCTAAATTTATGCCTAATTGCTCCACAGAGAGTTCCTCGAACCGCATGTTCTAAACGAACCAGAGCCAATCCGAATTGATCTTGTAAGAGATCCGCTACAGAACGAATACGTTTATTTTTTAAGTGATTCATATCATCAAGTGTACCCATTCCAAATTTCATTCCGATCAAATGATCCGCAGCTGCCAATACATCTCGCGGTAACAAAAATGTATTATTCTGAGGTATATCAAGATTCAGTCTCTGATTCATATTTCGTCGACCAATCTTTCCTAACTCACATCTTTGTTGAAAAAATTTCTTTTGTAATTCCTTACATAAGGACTCGGACTCAGAAATTACCGGATCACCACCTACACAAGCAAATTGTTGATAAAATTCCAAAATGGCATTTTCTTTTGACCCGATCGTTTTTTTCTCCTTATCATTCGGGAAAGACAAGAAAATTTCAGGGTAGCAAACATTATCTATAATTTCTTTTAGATTCAAACCCATAGCTGATGATGGAACTAGAATGGATATTTTTTGTTTCCTACTCACACGAGCCCATATCCTTGCTTTTCTATCAATCTCTAATTCTGATCTTCCTCCCCAATCCGATATTATGGTGCCGGTATAGATAGAAATTCCCTTAGGGTCCAACTCTGAACGGTAATAAATACCGGGGCTTTGCAATATTTGATTGATCACAATTCTGTATATTCCATTGACTATAAAGGTGCCCAGGGAATTCATAATAGGAATGTTTCCAATCAATATGGTTTGCTCTTGACTATTCCTACCGGTTTTCCAAATTAATCCCGCAGGGACATATAATTCAGAAGAATATGTGAGTGATTCATACACAGCGTCTCTTTCTTTTATCAAAGGTTCTACCAATCGATATGTTTCTACAAAGAATTGAAATTCAGTTTCTTGATCGGGATCTTCTATTTTTGGGAACTTAGAAAGTTCTTCCATCAAGCCCTGATCAATGAACCTACAAAATCCCTCAAATTGTATCTGACTAAACCCAGGTATTGTAGACATTCCCTCATTTTCATCTTGTAGCATCTTTAGTTTCCCCTTTTTCAAAAAAATCCCATATTAGCTCATTCTTCCTCGAACCCTCCGGGTTGAGTTAGCAATGATGGAATGTATATTTTATTTACTAAATCGCATGAAATTTGATCCAACTCCATATCATATATGGAATCTAGAAACTAGTAATGGAGAAAATAGAGGTCAAACGAGAAAATTTTATACTCAAATTTGAATTTTCAACAGATACTAATTTCGAAAACAGTCCTAGAAACAGAATTCTGTCGATGAGACTTGTGAAGTCTTGTTATAGAATATCAAAAGACATCCAATTTAGGATATTATGACCCGAATTACGACCCTTTGTTGGTACCAGAAAAAGAAATAATTCAGGATCGGTTCTCTATGAATGAGAGAAAGACAGAATAATCAGGAACAGAATAGAATATAGTTTTTTAGCACTTCACTTTTTCTCCACTTTTTCACCGATTCCATTGTTCAAATGTTCAAAAAAGGATTTGCAGAGAAGAAAGATAGTTTTACCCATTTGTTATTTGTTAGTAGAATTCATGGACTCCGGTTGAAATAGGGAAGGGGGGTTGCACCTAAGAAACACACGCAGCTATCGCTATTTAACTATCCGCTACTATCCCAGTTATACTTGGGGCAACACAGGCCAGACCGTGCTATCTGATAATTTCGATTCTACGATTCCATGAATCAGAAGAATTCCCCGAATTCCCTTTAGAGGCATATATAGCTACGATACCTGATTAGGATATCTGTGTCACAATTTCTGTTCTGGGGTTTACAGAGATACAGAATTCTTGTTATAATGGAAAGTGAATTGAAAGCGATTGATTCTTGATAAAGAATGGATACGGATTAGTTGTGTATCAACTTACATTAGATTAAACGCAATTTGAGATCCAAAAACCTTTCCTAAATTCAAGTCAATAGTTAATGGTTCCAACCTCGCCCTACCTTTTTTCTGTAATGTAAAATCCACATTTTCTCTTTCAGTATAAAAAAAAGGGGGGTTAGTTCTTGATGTTTTGAGATTTGAGATACGCTAGAATCAATCGAAGGGAGCCAACTGGATACAAAGAAAGGAGGAAGGATTCCTTTTTTCTTTTTTAGTAAAGGGATAAGTAAAGCGGGATTCAAGATGAAAATACCATAAACATAAAAAAAGGAGATTTAAAGACGAGCCCAAAAAGAGGGGGAAATCTAGCTATGTTCTATCGTTTTGGCGACATGGCCGAGGGGTAAGGCGGGGGACTGCAAATCCTTTTTCCCCAGTTCAAATCTGGGTGTCGCCTGATCAACAACAACAACCAAAAAACGAAATCCTTTTTTTCTGCTGATATGAGAAAACTCAACACATTTTTGCCCCAGCAGAAGCGGAATAAGATAAAACGACGACGGCCGGCACTCGCTTTATTCTTAAAATCCGTACTGTAGACTCTATTCTATCTCAACCCTTGTGTCTAGGCTAAGGATTCTAGTATAGGAAGGTTCAGCTATCAAGACTTAAGGATTCCCTTACACTATGTCTACTGCCTAAGTTTTAGGTTAGATTGGATAGTAGGGTGTGGAATCCTATTATTAGTTCTGGAAAGGGTGGAAGATACTTTGGATACAGACTTACGAGAGTCTCTGAATGCTCAGACATACAATCCAAGATTGGATAGAGAATTGCCTTTGATAGACTCAGATAGACTCAGAAAAAAAAACAACGTATTTCTTTTCAGTAACCCCCAATCAAGAATGTAATAGAATAGACCCGACTGTCTCACAGAGACAGTTGGGAGACTTTAAGTATGAGATCAAAGGGGGAGGTAGAGATATGTAATAGGTAGTGCTCCATCTTGATTGTCCATGTTTCTGGGGTCAATAAAAGAAATAGTGGATCTTACTATTCCTACATATTCCGTTAATAACATTCACTTGACAATACTTGAGAATACCAAGGGAGTAACTTGGTCTCTTACTTATGTTTAACGCTTATCGATTCTACCAGAAATTTTATAGCTGCTTCTTGTGGGTGGAGTTATTGAATTGATTTCTTAATAGCGTTTGGCGCAGAGTCCCTTTTTGACTCTGCGCCATGGATTCTACTATTATTAGAGTAGTGATCAATAATGGAAAAATTCCTTGATAGTCATAGAGATGGGGGACATCATTCACATGGATATAGTAAGTCTTGCTTGGGCTGCTTTAATGGTAGTATTTACATTTTCTCTTTCACTTGTAGTTTGGGGAAGAAGTGGACTCTAGAGGTACGACTCATTGAGTGGAGTTGAGTAATGAAACTTTATCAATTATTTCATATAGAATTCTGCAAACCGTTTCTAAAGAAAAACACTTCCATTTCCAAATTCTACTGGAATCGAGTAATGGAATCTAGGAATAATAATAATAAAATAACCTATTAATAAATAATATATTTATTTCAAGAATTCCCATGTTCTTATTCTAGATCTTTAGAAAGTACAACTTTCTAGACTAATTGATAGTGTGGTAGAAAGACTCATAGAGCTCTTTCTACCACACTATACTATCGGATCTTCTATACTGCTAACTTTAGCCCCCTTTTTTCATTTAATACTAATACGTGGGATTTGAATCCCTTTCATTTCTTCAATCATAGATAAGAACTAAAAAGTCACGCTTCATTGAAATTAATCATTTTGACTGACTGTTTTTACATATATGATAAGTAAAAAGGCAGTAGGAACTAGAATGAAAAGTGCAGTAGCAATAAATGCGAGAATATTTACTTCCATAATCTCATCGTTTTTTTTTACAATAACTCGGGATCTAATCCCATAGAGATGAGAAATCGTCTCCGGTAAATTCAATGAGATGAATTGCATCCCCATGATATTTGATATCAAATTGAATAGGATACGTATCATGAATACCCATATATGCTCTCTCGAATGGATTCATCGTCGAGAATTTCATAGTATAATATAACATAAGAGGATCCTTTATCCATAACAAATCCAATTTTTGATTCCTGATCCAATCCAGACTCCCGTTGATTTTTTCATTTTTTCACTCTTTTCTATGATCTTCCTTAATCATCGGATAAGGTATCATCTGACCCGTCTTCCATTAGTCACAAACAGTAAAACTGAAATGAAAAAAAAGAAGGAGTTAAGTTCGAAACTAAGGTTTTTAGGATC